TGGACAATTCCTCAATATCTTGTTCATTCGCAACAAAATATTTGATTTGTGCGGCGGTAAAAAAAAACATGCTTTTTTGGAGAGAGATACTCTTTCACCAATCGAGTCACAGGTATCTAACATATTCATACCTAAGGATTCTCCACAAAGTGGTGACGAAACATATAACTTGTACAAATATTTCCATTTTCCAATTCGATCCGATCCATTCGTTCCTAGAGCTTTTTATTCGATCGCAGACATTTCTGGAACACCTCTAACAGAGGGAGAAATAGTCCATTTTGAAAGAACTTATTGTCAACCTCTTTCAGATCTGAATATATCTGATTCAGAAGGGAAGAACTTGCATCAGTATCTCAATTTCAATTCAAACATGAGTTTGATTCACACTCCATGTTCTGAGAAAGATTTACCATCCGAAAATAGGAAAAAACGGAGTCTTTGTCTAAAGAAATGCGTTGAGAAAGGGCAGATGTATAGAACCTTTCAACGAGATAGTGCTTTTTCAACTCTCTCAAAATGGAATCTATTCCAAACATATATGCCATGGTTCCTTACTTCGGCAGGGTACAAATATCTAAATTTTTTATTTTTAGATACTTTTTCAGACCTATTGTCGATACTAAGTAACAGTCCAAAATTTGTATCCATTTTTCATGATATTATGTATGGATCAGATATATCATGGCGAATTCTTCAGAAAAAAGGGTGTCTTCGACAATGGAATCTGATAAGCGAAATTTCGAGAAAGTGTTTACATAATTTTCTTATGTTCGAAGAAATGATTCATCGAAATAATGAGTCACCATTGATATCGACACATCTGAGATTGCCAAATGTTCATGAGTTCCTCTATTCAAGCCTTTTCCTTCTTCTTCTTGTTGGATATCTCGTTCGTACACATCTTCTCTTTGTTTGCCGAGCCTCTAGTGAGTTACAGACAGAGTTCGAAAAGGTCAAATCTTTGATGATTCCACCATACATGATTGAGTTGCGAAAACTTCTGGATAGGTATCCTACATCTGAACTGAATTCTTTCTGGTTAAAGAATCTGTTTCTAGTTGCTCTGGAACAATTAGGAGATTCTCTAGAAGAAATCCGGGGTTCTGTTTCTGGCGGCAACATGCTATTGGGTGGTGATCCCGCTTATGGGGTCAAATCAATCCGTTCTAAGAAGAAATATTTGAATATCAATTTCATCGATCTCATAAGTATCATACCAAATCCCACCAATCGAATCACTTTTTCGAGAAATACGAGACATCTAAGTCATACAAGTAAAGAGATCTATTCATTGATAAGAAAAAGAAAAAACGTGAACAGTGATTGGATTGATGATAAAATGGAATCCTGGGTTGCGAACAGTGATTCGATTGATGATGAAGAACGAGAATTTTTGGTTCAGTTCTCCACCTTAACGACAGAAAAAGGGATTGATCAAATTCTATTGAGTCTGACTCATAGTGATTATTTATCTAGTGATCATTTATCAAAGAACGACTCTGGTTATCAAATGATTGAACACCCGGGAGCAATTTACTTACGATATTTAGTTGACATTCATAAAAAGTGTCTAATGAATTATGAGTTCAATACATCCTGTTTAGCAGAAAGACGGATATTCCTTGCTCATTATCAGACAATCACTTATTCACAAACCTCGTGTGGGGCTAATAGTTTTCATTTCCCGTCTCATGAAAAACCCTTTTCGCTCCGCTTAGCCCTATCCCCCTCTAGGGGTATTTTAGTGATAGGTTCTATAGGAACTGGACGCTCCTATTTGGTCAAATACCTAGTGACAAACTCCTATGTTCCTTTGGTATTTCTGAACAAGTTCCTGGATAACAAGCCTAAAGGGTTTCTTATGGATGATATCGATATTGATGATAGTGACAATATTGATGATAGTGACGAGATTGATGCTAGTGACGATATCGATCTTGACCTCGATACGGAGCTGCTAACTCTGATGAATGCGCTAACTATGGATATGATGCCGGAAATAGACCGATTTTCTATCACCCTTCAATTCGAATTAGCAAAAGCAATGTCTCCTTGCATAATATGGATTCCAAACATTCATGATCTGGATGTGAATGAGTCGAATTACTTATCCCTCGGTCTATTAGTGAACTATCTATCCAGGGATTGTGAAAGATGTTCCACTAGAAATATTCTTGTTATTGCTTCGACTCATATTCCCCCAAAAGTGGATCCCGCTCTAATAGTTCCGAATAAATTAAATACATGCATTAAGATACGAAGGCTTCTTATTCCACAACAACGAAAGCACTTTTTCAATCTTTCATATACTAAGGGATTTCACTTGGAAAAGAAAATGTTCCATACTAATGAATTCGGGTCCATAACGATGGGTTCCAATGCACGAGATCTTGTAGCACTTACCAATGAGGCCTTAGCGATTAGTATTACACAGAAGAAATCAATTATAGACACTAATACAATTAGATCCGCTCTTCATAGACAAACTTGGGATTTG